TAAACAGAATTTCATTTTTGCAACACTATAAGACTAGCACATAAACGTAACTCGCTAGGCTACGCCAGTCCGGTCTTTCCTGGTTTCGGGGTTTGACAGAGAAAAATAGACTTGTCTCGGTCGTAGGGGGAAAGGGGGTTTATACGCGCGAAAAACGTCTAATTTTCGAGGCAAAAGGGGGTACTTTAATAGGGTAGTGAGGAGTAAAGAAGTAAATCTTATGCTCCTGATATCACTTATGCAATTCTTCTGTCAATGTTGATGAAGTATTGGACAGTTAGAAAAAGCAAGCAAGGAAAATGTTCTACCTTAAGATGTTAACATTAGGAGGGACCCCGTCAAATGCCAGATGAAAGTAAGCCGAAAAAAAAATACCAAATGCCCCGTGGAGTGAACGCTCGGCATGGTGGGTAAAGTGGGGACAGGTTGCATGCATTAACTTATGCGCAAACGCGCAATTTGTGAGTAATACGGAAAGTGGGGCCCTGAAGTAGGAACCAGAGGCCAGTAATAGTTCATTCTGTGCTACCCCCACAATTGTTGTCCCTGACACTATCATTCATGATCCACATTAGGATGAAGCTGGATGGTGGGACTTTACTACATTAAATAGGTTGGATGCGAGTAATGTTGGGTAACGCATAGAAAATGTTTTAATGAAGTTATGGGGATCTTCTATTACCCAGTTGTAAATAAATTATTTCTGAATTTAAATTTTATGGTTTATGTACACCTTCATGTAATGTTTACTTGGTTAAGTTTAATGAATATTTTGTTAAAGTTTATATAATTGTACTTAGATTCATTATAGTAAGTATTAAGGTATGTATATAAACCATTTATTATGTAATATAATACATAGTATGTATTAGTACCATAGTATATGTAATATAATACATAATATGTATTAATATCATAGTATATGTAATATAATACATAATATGTATTAATACCATAATTTAATGTAATATTATACATAAAATGTACTATACCATAATTTATGCATTATAATGCATAGATTTTGTATTTTTACAAAATTATCTTGCCAGAGGGTAGTTTAAAGTTAGAATACTAGCTTTGGGAGCTAGTGGCGGGAGTTCAAGCCTCTCCCCTTTGGGCCTCGGGGAGGATTTTAACCTCCGTTTCCGGATTACAAGACCGGCGCTTTAACGCTAAGCTACTGAGACAGCTTCAGTTTAGGGCTTTATTTTCTAGTCAGCCTGCCAGAGGCGCGAGGACGAGAAATAAGGTAAAATAGAGGAGGGATGCTACTTGGCCAATAATAATGAAGGGGTGTTCAACTGGTATTCCTCCAATTCAGGTTAAAATAATGACGTCTGCAACTAGTGTTCAGAAGAGGAACTGTGTGACGGGCCGGAATGTAATACCTCGTTGCTTTGAGGTGTGGAGGATAGGGACAACCATAAGAACTAGAATGGAGAATAATAATGCTAAGACACCACCCAGTTTGTTAGGAATAGATCGTAGAATAGCGTAAGCGAATAGGAAGTATCATTCGGGCTTGATATGGGGCGGGGTAACTAGAGGGTTGGCGGGGGTGAAGTTGTCTGGGTCTCCTAAAAGATTAGGGGAAAATAGTGCCAGTGATGTAAGTGCTAGAAGTATAACTGCAAATCCTAGCAGGTCTTTGTACGAGAAGTAAGGGTGGAAAGCGATTTTATCGGCGTCGGAGTTTAAGCCTGCTGGATTGTTTGAACCAGTTTCATGAAGAAAAAGAAGGTGGAGAATGGTTACACCAGCAATGACGAAGGGAAATAGGAAATGGAAGGCAAAAAAGCGGGTGAGAGTTGCATTGTCTACTGAGAAGCCTCCTCAGATTCATTGCACGAGTTCATTGCCTACATAGGGGATAGCGGAGAGAAGGTTAGTAATAACGGTAGCCCCTCAGAATGACATCTGACCTCAGGGTAGGACGTATCCTACGAAAGCGGTTATTATTACTAAAAGGAGAAGAACCACGCCGATATTTCAAGTTTCTATGTAGAGGTAGGATCCGTAGTAGAGGCCTCGAGCGATGTGTGCATAGATGCAAATAAAGAAGAATGATGCTCCGTTTGCGTGCATGTTTCGAATAAGTCAGCCGTAATTAACATCTCGGCAAATATGGGCAACGGAGGAGAATGCAGTGGCAATGTCTGAGGTGTAGTGTATAGCTAAGAATAGGCCCGTGAGAATTTGGGTGGCCAAGCATAGGCCTAGAAGGGATCCAAAATTTCATCATACTGAGATGTTGGAAGGGGCTGGGAGGTCAACTACTGCGTCATTAGCGATTTTAAGCAGGGGGTGAGTTTTCCGAAGGCTTGCCATTAGTTCCTGTAGTTGAATAACAACGGTGGTTTTTCAAGTCATTAGCCTTGGTTAGAGTCCGAGTGGGAATTATGGCTTACTTTTATAATTGATGGCTGGTACTATTAGTTTTGGGGTTAGTAGCGGTAGCTTCAAATCCTGCCCCGTACTATGCGGCATTGGGGTTAGTTCTTGTTGCGGGAGCGGGTTGTGCTATTTTAGCTGGATGTGGGGCATCTTTTTTGGCGGTGGTTTTATTTTTAATTTACTTAGGCGGCATATTAGTTGTCTTTGCTTATTCGGCTGCTTTGGCAGCGGAGCCGCACCCTGAGGCCTGATGAGATGTCTCGGTGCTGGAGTATGTAGCGTTTTATCTGGTGTGTGTTGGAGCGGGTTTAGGATACGCCAGTGTTGATTGGTTCGGGCATTCATTGCCGGTGCGGGAGGTTTATAAGGGGTTTTCTATTGTTTGCGACGATGTAGGAGGTGTGGGGGTAATATATTCGTTGGGAGGGGGTTTGTTAGTAATTTGTGCTGCAGTGCTGCTGTTGAGTTTGTTTGTGGTATTAAAAGTAGTTCGGGGGATGAGTCGAGGTACCCTGCGGGCTGTTTAGATCAAAACCATCAATACTGCTAATGCGAGAGTAATAACAAAGGTAGTGAGGTAGGCTTTAATTATTCCTTGCTGTGTGTCGCTTGTGAGAGTTGATATTTTAAGTTGGGTGTTTGATAAGCCTTTAGGGCCCGAGGCTTCTAGTCATGTTTGGCCAGCTAATTGGTTAGCCAGTGTTTGCCCAAGGATGAGACTGAGTTTAGGGATTAGACGATGTACGGTTGTGGGGAAGTAGCCGAGAGCATTGGAGAAATTATGAAGTTTAATAATTGGCGTGGTCTTTAATTGTTTTGAAGTCAGGCTGGCAAGTTCTAGGGCTGTAATTAGTCCAATGACAGTTACAATCAGGGCGGCAAGCTTAAGAAGAGGTGGCATAGTTATAATAGGGGTATTTAGGGGGGTAATATTGGAGGTAATAATAAGCCCCGCAATAATGCTTCCTCAGGCAAGTCGTTTGATTGGGTTAATTACTTGTGGGTCATTTTCGTTGATGGGTGAGAGAGGAAGAAATCGGGGTGTTCCTATAGAAACAAAGAAGATAACTCGGAGGCTGTATGCAGCTGTGAAGGAGGTTGCAATGAGTGTTAGGACTAGGGCTCAGGCGTTTAGATGAGAGGTGTTGAGAGCTTCAATGATGGCGTCTTTAGAGAAGAAGCCTGCCAAAAAGGGAGTCCCTGTGAGGGCAAGGCTTCCAATTGTTGTGCACGTTGAAGTAAATGGTGCAAGATTATGAAGTCCTCCTATTTTGCGGATGTCTTGTTCATCATTAAGGCTGTGGATAATGGATCCTGAGCACAGGAACAGCATTGCTTTAAAAAATGCGTGTGTGCAGATATGGAGGAAGGCGAGTTGAGGCTGGTTAAGGCCGATCGTCACTATCATTAGGCCAAGTTGACTTGATGTTGAAAAAGCTACAATTTTCTTGATGTCATTTTGGGTAAGGGCACAAGTGGCGGTAAATAGGGTGGTTAGTGCTCCTAGGCAAAGACAGATGGTTAAGCTTGTCTGGCTGGATGCCATGAATGGGTGAAGTCGGATAAGTAGGAAGATTCCTGCGACGACCATAGTGCTTGAGTGCAGTAAAGCGGAGACTGGTGTGGGACCTTCCATTGCTGAGGGTAGTCAGGGGTGGAGGCCAAATTGTGCGGATTTTCCTGTGGCAGCAATAATTAGTCCGAGTGCAGGGAGAGTGACGTCTAGGCCCTGAGAAAGAGAAAAGATTTGCTGAATTTCTCATGAATTCAGTTTAGTGGCAAACCAAGCCATGGTTATGATAAGGCCGATGTCCCCCACTCGGTTGTAAATTACGGCTTGAAGGGCGGCAGTGTTGGCGTCAGCTCGTCCGTACCATCAGCCAATCAGAAGGAAGGATATGATGCCCACTCCCTCTCAGCCAATGAACAGTTGAAATATGTTATTGGCTGTAACTAAGATGATTATAGCGATAAGAAAAGTAAGTAGGTACTTAAAAAAACGGTTCATATTTGGGTCTTCGTGCATATATCATGCAGCAAATTCCAAAATTGATCATGTTACATATAAGGCAATGGGGGTAAAAATGATTGAATAAAAGTCGAATTTTAAGCTGATGTTGACATTAAAGCTTAGTGTGTTTATTCAATTACAGTTGGTTACAACTACTTCAAGGCCCTGGTCTAGGAAAATAAATAGAGGTAAGAGGCTGACTAAAAATGCAGTGCTCACTGCGGTTTTTACGTGGGTGGTGGCTCAGGTGTTTTTTAAGGGGTTGGGGTTAATTGTAGTAATAAGCGGGTACGCTAAGAGGGCAAAAATAAGAATCAGTGATGTGGTTAACACAAGGGGGGTTTGCATAGCTCCTGCTTGGATTTGCACCAAGAGTTTATGGTTCCTAAGACCAGCGGATGACTATTATCCTTCATGAGCCGAGTGAGCCACAGATTTTAACTGTGGGGGAAGAGATTAGCAGTCTCTTGTGCCGCAGGCCTCTCTCCGGCGGGCGAGGGGAGTTTAACCCCTTTCTCTGGAATCACAATCCAACGTTTTAATAAAACTACGCCTGCAGTAGAGTCAGCCTCACATGAGTTCTGGCTTGACTGTAAGTAAAATAATGGGTAAGAGGTGAAGTACAATTAAAAGGTGTTCGCGAGTGTGGTAAGGTGGGAGTGCAGTGATGTGAGTGGGAGTTTGTCCTCGTTGGGTTATTAAAAATATATACAGAGAGTAGCTTGCGGTAATTAGCGTACCAAGTCCAGTTAAAACAATAGATCAGGGTGATCAGTTAAATATTGTTGTAATAATTTTTATTTCTCCCATAAGATTAGGTAGGGGAGGTAGGGCCAGATTGGCCAGGTTGGCAAGAAATCATCATGTCGTGGTTAACGGAAAGAGGGTTTGTATGCCTCGTGCAAGGGCCATAGTTCGGCTGTGAGTTCGTTCGTAGCTTGTATTAGCTAGGCAGAAAAGGGCGGAGGAAGTTAGGCCATGTGCAATTATCAAAATAATGGCACCTGTCATTCCTCAGGGGGTTTGAGTCAAGATTCCGCTTGCTACAAGCCCCATGTGGCTAACAGAAGAATACGCGATAAGAGATTTAAGGTCCGTTTGTCGTAAACAGATTGTTCCTGTTATGACGATACCTCATAGAGCAAGGACAATAAAGGGATAGGCCATTTCTTTTGTAAGCGGGTCTAGAATAGGTGTGATGCGGATTATTCCGTAGCCTCCTAATTTCAGTAAGACTGCAGCTAGTACTATTGAGCCGGCGATAGGGGCTTCTACGTGGGCTTTAGGGAGTCAAAGGTGAACACCATAAAGGGGTATTTTAACAAGAAATGCTAGAAGGCAGGCGGCTCATCATAGTTTATCCGCTCAACAAAGAAGGGCAAAGGGTTGATTAAAGGTAAGTGTAACCATTGATAGGCTTCCTGTCGAGGCCTGAAGGGCCAGGAGCGCAACTAAGAGGGGAAGAGAGCCCGCTAAAGTATAAAATAAAAAGTACGTACCTGCATTAAGACGTTCTGCTTGGTTTCCTCATCGGGTGATAATAATTAGGGTGGGTACGAGTGTGGCTTCAAATATAATATAAAACATAATTACCTCAGTTGCGCCAAAGGCTAGAATTAAAAAAGCCTGTAGTGAGGTTAAGAGTGAAATATATATTCGCTGTCGGGAAACTGGCTCTGCTTGAGTGTGATTTTGGCTGGCCAAAATCATCAGAGGCAGAAGTCAGCATGTTAGAACCAAGAGGGGGGAAGATAGGGGATCAATAGCTATATAGGCATTTGAGGTAGATCATGCAGTCTCTGATGACCAGTTAAGTCAGCTAAAGCTGAGGAGGGCAATAATAAGACTGTGGGAGACTGTGGCGGATCATAATCATTTTTGAGGGGTAAGTCAGATTGTTGGAAAAAGCATAAGGGTGGGGATAAGGACTTTTAGCATTGGAGAAGGTTAAGGTTTTGTAGTCGGTCTGTCCCGTGGGTCCGGGCTGTTGCTACCAGAAGGGCAAGACCTGCGCTTGCTTCGCAAGCTGAGAAAGCAAGTAGTATTATAGGTGCGGGTGCAAAGTTTATTGTGCCGATGTGCAGTGATCAAATTGAGAGGGCTATAAACAATGATAGTATTATCCCCTCGAGACACAAAAGGGCGGATAGCAGGTGTGTTCGGTGGAATGCCACTCCTATTAGCCCTAAGATAAAGGCTGCGGTAAAGCTAAATTGTGTGGGGGTCATAAGAGGGTTATGGACTTAAACCATAATTTTCTAAGCCGAAATCAGAAGTCTTTTGTTGGACTAACTCTCTACTCAGCCCATTCAAGTCCCCCTTGAAGTCACTCATAAATTAGTCCGAGGGTTAATAGGCCTACAACTGCAATTACTCAGATAAGTGTTGTTTTGGGGTCTAGTAGCTGATTTCCCCAGGGGAGGGGAAGAAGGAGTGCAATTTCTAAGTCAAATAAGAGGAACAGGATAGCGACTAGGAAGAATCGAAGGGAAAATGGAAGACGAGCAGATCCTAGCGGATCAAAGCCGCATTCGTAGGGAGAGAGTTTTTCTGCATCTGGGTTTATTTGCGGGAGCCAAAAAGAGACTGCTATTAGTACTAGAGAAAGAGCGGTTGCGATAATTAACACTGTTGTGATTAAGTTCATTATCTTTCCTTAGGGTTTAACTAAGATTAAATGATTGGAAGTCATCCGTATTATCTTTATACTAGAAAGATTATGATCCTCATCAGTAGATAGAGACATATAAGAACAATCACACTACGTCAACGAAGTGTCAGTATCAGGCAGCAGCTTCAAAGCCGAAGTGGTGGTTTGACGTAAAGTGATATTGCACTTGTCGTAGAAGGCAAACGGCCAGGAAGGTGGATCCAATAATTACGTGAAGTCCGTGGAAGCCTGTTGCTACGAAGAATGTAGAGCCATAAACCCCGTCGGCGATAGTGAAGGGGGCTTCATAGTACTCCATTCCTTGTAAGAAGGTAAAATAGAATCCTAATAAAATTGTTAGGGTAAGTGATTGAATCGCTTGCTTACGATCACCTTCTATAAGGCTGTGGTGGGCTCATGTGACGGTAACTCCTGATGCGAGTAAAACAGCTGTATTAAGAAGTGGAACTTCGAATGGGTCCAGGGTTGTGATTCCTGTTGGAGGTCAGCAGCCTCCTAATTCAGGGGTGGGTGCTAGGCTTGAGTGGTAAAAGGCTCAGAAGAAGCCCGCGAAGAAAAAGACTTCTGATGTAATGAAGAGGATCATTCCGAAACGAAGTCCTTTTTGAACTGGAGGAGTGTGGTGGCCTTGAAATGTGCCTTCTCGAACAATGTCTCGTCATCATTGGTATATGGTTAAAATAGTTAAAATGAACCCTAGGGTGGCTAAAGTAGTTGAGTGGAAGTGGAATCAAATTGCGGTGCCGGATGTCAGCAGGAGGGCGCCGACTGCGCCGGTGAGGGGCCAAGGGCTCGGATCTACTATATGAAATGCGTGTGCTTGGTGGGCCATTAGACGTTCTCTTGTAGGTAGAGGCTAAGAAGAAGTACAAAGACGTATGCTTGAATCATGGCAACGGCAACCTCTAGGAGTGTTAATAGGAATAGGACAGTGGCTGTTAAAATGGCCACGGTTGGTATAAGGGGGAGAAGAACAAATGCTGCTGTAGCAATTAGTTGAATAAGAAGATGTCCCGCTGTTAGATTGGCGGTAAGTCGAACCCCTAGGGCTAGTGGCCGGATAAACAAGCTAATTGTCTCGATAATGATCAAGACTGGGATTAGTGGAGTGGGTGTCCCTTCTGGAAGAAGATGGCCTAATGCTGCAGTGGGTTGGTTTCGCATGCCAATAATGACAGTTGCAAGTCAGAGGGGGACAGCAAATGCTATATTAAGGGAAAGTTGAGTTGTTGGTGTAAAAGTGTAGGGAAGTAACCCTAGCATATTGAGTGTAATAAGAAAGATCATTAGGGATGCTAGCAGAACCGCTCATTTGTGGCCTCCTTGGTTAATGGGTAAAAAGATTTGTTGAGTGAGACGGTTTACAAATCATCCTTGAAGGGTGAGGAGTCGGTTGTTAATTCATCGTGAGGTGGGGGTCGGGTAGAAGATTCATGGAAGAATAATTGCTAGTGCAATAAGAGGAATACCAAGGTAAGTAGGGCTTGCAAATTGATCGAAGAAGCTTAGTATCATGGTCAGTTTCAGGACTCAGGTTTAGGTTTTTCAGCTCCTATAACTGTAGGCTCATTAGCAAATTGGTGGGCTAAAATTTTTGGTGGAATCACAATGAGAAATGTTAGTCATGAAAGGAAGAGGATCAAAAATCAAGGGGCGGGGTTTAATTGCGGCATGTCACTAGAGGTGGGGCGGAGTCACCAAACTTCAGCTTAAAAGGCTGACGCTAGGTCCTTTTTAGCTTCCTAGTGAGGCGTCTTCAATCATGAGTGAGGATCAGTTTTCAAAGTGTTCTAAGGGGACGGCCTCTACTACGATGGGCATGAAGCTGTGATTTGCCCCGCAGATTTCAGAGCATTGTCCATAGAACACCCCGGGGCGCGAGGTAATGAAGGCAGTCTGATTTAGGCGACCTGGTACTGCGTCTATTTTAACCCCTAGAGCAGGTACTGCTCAGGAGTGGAGAACGTCTTCGGCTGAGACCAGAACCCGAACTGGGGATTCCATCGGTACAACTATACGGTGGTCTGTTTCTAGAAGTCGGAATTGCCCTGGAATAAGGTCTTGTGTGGGCACTATGTAAGAATCGAATCCCAGGTCTTCGTAGTCTGTATATTCGTAGCTTCAGTATCATTGGTGGCCTATAGCTTTAATTGTAAGATGGGGGTCGTTAATTTCATCCATAAGATATAAAATTCGTAATGAGGGAAGTGCGATTATAATGAGAATAACGGCGGGGAGAATAGTTCACACGATTTCAATTTCTTGTGAGTCTAAAATATATTTATTGGTAAGTTTGATTGACACTATTGCTACAATCGTATAAAGGACTAAGGTACTGATTAAGAATACGATTATCAGTGCATGGTCGTGGAAGTGGATTAATTCTTCTATAACGGGGGAAGCCGCGTCTTGCAATCCTAGTTGAGAGGGATGTGCCATTTTAGCTCTGCAAGGCGCGTGGGGGTCTCACCCACTATTTTGCCTCGACAAGGCAAGGTAATAATTTTACTAGCGCCTCATATTAAGAAAGTGCCAGAGTGGTGATGCGGTTGGCTTGAAACCATCATACGGGGGTTCGATTCCCTCCTTTCTCGTTATTTTACTTGGACGAAGGCTGGTTCCTCGAAGGTGTGGTAAGGGGGAGGGCATCCGTGTAATCACTCTACGTTGGTGATTGTGAGTTCTACAGATGCTACTTCTCGCTTGGCGGCGAATGCTTCTCAGATAATAAAAAGGAACATAATTACTGCTACAAGTGAAATTAGTGAGCCGATTGAGGACACAGTGTTTCATAGCGTGTAGGCGTCTGGGTAGTCAGAGTATCGGCGAGGCATTCCGGCCAGGCCCAGGAAGTGTTGTGGGAAGAAAGTAAGGTTGACTCCTACAAACATCACTCCGAAGTGGATTTTTGTTCAAGTGCTGTGAAGGGTGTAGCCGGTGAAAAGGGGGAATCAGTGGACGAATGCGGCAACGATGGCAAACACGGCTCCCATGGAGAGGACATAGTGGAAGTGAGCTACAACATAGTACGTGTCGTGTAGAACAATGTCAAGTGAAGAATTTGCTAGAACAATCCCTGTTAGTCCTCCAACTGTAAATAGGAAAATAAATCCTAACGCTCAGAGCATAGGAGTTTCTCATTTAATTGCTCCTCCGTGCAGAGTGGCAAGTCAACTAAAAACTTTTACTCCGGTTGGGATGGCAATAATCATTGTTGCAGAGGTGAAGTAGGCTCGGGTGTCAACATCCATTCCCACTGTAAACATGTGGTGGGCTCATACAATAAACCCAAGAAGTCCGATGGCCATCATGGCTCAGACCATACCCATATAGCCGAAGGGTTCTTTTTTACCTGCATAATAAGCTACGATGTGTGAAATAATGCCAAATCCTGGTAAAATTAAAATATAAACTTCCGGGTGTCCAAAGAATCAGAATAGGTGTTGGTAGAGAATCGGGTCTCCTCCTCCAGCGGGATCGAAGAAAGTAGTGTTTAGATTTCGATCCGTAAGAAGCATTGTAATTCCGGCAGCTAAGACTGGTAATGATAGGAGTAACAGTACTGCTGTAATTAATACGGCTCAGACAAATAATGGGGTTTGATATTGTGAAATAGCAGGGGGTTTCATATTAATAATTGTAGTAATGAAGTTGATAGCCCCTAGAATAGACGAAATACCCGCCAAGTGAAGAGAAAAGATGGTTAAGTCTACTGATGCTCCTGCGTGGGCTAGATTGCCTGCCAGGGGCGGGTAGACAGTTCATCCTGTCCCTGCACCAGCTTCAACACCTGAGGATGCTAGGAGAAGAAGGAAGGAAGGGGGCAAGAGCCAAAAGCTCATGTTGTTCATTCGGGGGAAGGCCATATCAGGTGCCCCCAACATAAGGGGGACCAGTCAGTTTCCAAATCCTCCGATCAGGATTGGCATAACCATGAAGAAAATTATTACAAATGCATGGGCGGTTACGATTACATTATAAATTTGATCGTCCCCCAGAAGTGCTCCGGGTTGGCTCAGTTCCGCTCGAATGAGAAGGCTGAGTGCTGTCCCCACCATTCCTGCTCAGGCACCAAAAATTAGATAGAGGGTGCCAATGTCTTTGTGATTAGTTGAGAAGAATCAACGTGTAATTGCCACAGGTAGGTTGGCCGAGTGTGAGGCGGCGGATTGTAGCTCCGACCACAGAGGTTCAAATCCTCTCCCTGCCAGAAGCTCCGTGGTGAAGTTCACATCGGGTTGCAACCCCGAAGACGTAGGCTAACGCCTGCCGGGGCTTTCCCCGCCTTTCCCGGACGCGGCGGGGAAAGTAGGCGGATGCTCGCTGGTTAGAGCGCTTAGCTGTTAACTAAGAGTTTGTAGGATCGAGGCCTTCCCGCCTAGAAAGGCTTTAGCTTAATTAAAGTGTCTGAGTTGCATTCAGAAGATGTGGGATAAAGTCCTGCAAGTCTTACAGGGACTAGGAGATTTTCACTCCTGCTTGAAGCTTTGAAGGCTTATGGTCTTAATGCTATCCTAAGTTCCTATGTTAATAAAATAAAAATGGTTGGAGTAATGGGGAGAAGGCACAGGGCTAAAATAATGGTAAATGAGAGTGCGAGGGTTAATTTTTTTGCTTGAATTCGTCAAGGGGTGGTTGCGCTTGAAGTTTGTGGGGAGAGGGTGAGAGTAATGGCATAGGTAAGCCGGAGGTAAAAATAAAGGCTAAGAAGGGCGGTGAGTGCAATAACGGTTGCGATGCTGGCAAGTTTTTGGGTGGCAAGCTCTTGAATAATAAGTCATTTTGGCATAAATCCAGTGAGAGGCGGCAGACCCCCAAGAGAGAGCAGAACAAGGCACATAAGGGCTGCGAGTGTCGGGGCTTTGGTTCATGTAGATGCTAGCGTGATAGTTTTTGTTGAATTAATATTGATGAGCCCAAGGAAGGCTGCTGATGTCATAGTAATGTATGTTATTAGTGCAATGAGGGCAATTTTGGGGGCTATTTGGGAGACTAGAATCATTCACCCTAGATGTGCGATTGATGAATAAGCTAAGATTTTGCGGATTTGGGTTTGGTTAAGGCCCCCTCATCCGCCTACTAGGGTGGAGCATAGTGCTAGGGATGTAAGTAGGGCGGGGTGTGCGTTGTTTGATGCTTGCATAATTAGGGCCAGGGGTGCTAGTTTTTGTCAGGTAGAAAGAATTAGACCTGTTATAAGGGTAACTCCTTGGAGAACTTCTGGGAGTCAGAGGTGAAGAGGGGCAAGTCCTACTTTTAGGGCAAGGGCTGTTATTACGATGGCGGAGATAACGGGATGGTGGGTTTGATTAATGTCTCATACGCCGAATATCCAGGCGTTTGAGGTTGCGGCAAATAGGATTATGGCTGCGGCTGTGGCTTGGATAAGAAAATACTTAGTTGTTGCTTCTACTGCCCGGGGGTGGTGTTTTTGGGCCATAAGTGGAATAATAGCGAGGGTATTAATTTCTAATCCTATTCAAGCTAGCAATCAGTGAGAGCTCATAAATGTAAGAGTGGTTCCTAGGCCTAGACTAATGAGAAAGACGGAAAGCACGAAGGGGTTCATTAGTATGGGAAGGGTTTTAACCAACATTTTTGGGGTATGGGCCCAAAAGCTTATTTAGCTGACCTTACTAGAAAATGGTGTAGAGGGAGCACTTGAAGTTTTGATCTTCAGGGTAAGGGTTCAATTCCCTTTTTTCTAAGGAGCTGAGGGGAGTTTAACCCCCGTGGTTCACTCTATCAAAGTGTCCCTTAGGCGTTCAGGCACAGTTCCTTTATAGTTGAGGGGGAAGTCCTGCAGTGGCGAGAGGTACGGCCGCGTGTCACATGATTAATGCTAGTGTAAGGGGAAGGAAGTTTTTTCATACTAGGTGTATGAGTTGATCGTAGCGAAATCGGGGGTATGAGGCTCGCACTCAGAGGAACATGCCTGAGAGGAGGGCAGCTTTAATTATAAGATTAATGGTGGTAAGTTCTGGTAGAAGAGGTAGGTTTGTGGCTCCAACAAATAGAACTGCAGAGAGGGTATTTATAAATAGGATATTAGCGTATTCGGCTAAGAAGAATAATGCGAAAGGGCCTCCTGCGTATTCTACATTGAAGCCCGATACTAGTTCAGATTCTCCCTCGGTTAAATCAAATGGTGCTCGGTTGGTTTCGGCGAGGGTAGAGACGTACCATATTGCTGCTAGAGGTCATGCGGGGGCCAGCAATCAGATGCTTTCTTGAGTAGTACTAAATATTGTTAAAGAAAATCCCCCTGTAAAAACAATTGTTGATAGAAGAATTAGGCCTAGCGCTACTTCATAGGAAATGGTTTGGGCAACTGCTCGGAGTGCCCCGATGAGAGCATATTTAGAATTTGAAGCTCATCCGGAGCCTAAAATTGAGTAAACAGCTAAGCTAGAAAGGGCAAGAATAAATAGTATACTAAGGCTTAGGTCTGTGACAGCTCCTGGTATGGGAAGGGGGGCTCATAGTGTGAGGGCAAGTGTGAGCGCTAGGGTGGGGGCTGCTACAAATAGAAAGGGGGATGAAGTTGAAGGGCGGACTGGCTCTTTAATAAACAGTTTTACTCCGTCAGCGATGGGTTGAAGGAGGCCGTAAGGGCCAACTACGTTGGGACCTTTTCGTAGTTGTATATACCCTAAGACTTTTCGTTCTACTAACGTAAAGAATGCAACCGCAAGGAGAACAGGTACAATATAGGCTAAGGGATTAACAATGTGGGTAATAATGATGCTTAGCATAGCTAGGGGAAGGATTTGAACCTCCGGGGGGAAAGGCTTAGGCTTTCTGCATTTACCAGGCTCTGCCACCCGAGCATAAGTTAATGTGGTTCTTTTCTTGAACTAAAAAATGCTTACCTTTGGCTGTTTTAGTTGTTGTCAGCAGGTAGGTAAAGGGCTTGACTAAGTTATGGGCCCTACCTACCCCGGTCCTTTCGTACTAGGGGTGGTAGCTTTACAGATAGAAACCGACCTGGATTACTCCGGTCTGAACTCAGATCACGTAGGACTTTAATTGTTGAACAAACAAACCCTTAATAGCGGCTGCACCATTAGGATGTCCTGATCCAACATCGAGGTCGTAAACCCCCTTGTCGATAGGGACTCTGGGAGGGGATTGCGCTGTTATCCCTAGGGTAACTTGGTTCGTTAATCGGCTTATGCCGGATCATATCAGTCAAAGATTTTGCGACTTAGAGCTGTTGCTCTTGGTTTCAGGGTTTACCCTGTCAACTTGGGAGCTTTGTTTTCTCCCGTGGTCGCCCCAACCTAAGATCACATTACCATAATAACCGGTGTGGGAAGTTTATTAGTTAAGTCGTCTTTGGTAGTTGGCTAGTGTCTAAAGCTCCATAGGGTCTTCTCGTCTTGTATAAAAATGTCCGCTTCTGCACGGACAGATCAGTTTCACTGACTGGAAAAAAGAGACAGTTAAACCCTCGTACTACCATTCATACAGGCCCCCATTTAAAGGGCAATTGATTGCGCTACCTTTGCACGGTTAGGATACCGCGGCCGTTAAAACTATGTCACAGGGCAGGTGGGACCTCTTATACTTTTTATGCAAGAGGCGATGTTTTTGGTAAACAGGCGGGGTTTTAGTTTGCCGAGTTCCTTTTCCTTCTTTTAGTCTTTCCTTAAAATAGCACTCCTGTGTGGGGGTAACGATACAAAGGTACATGTTTTTCTTGGCTAAAATGGGCGGGGATATAGGGCCCTCTTTTGTTGGGTTCGTTAATTGTCGATGGTTTGTCCAATTCGACTTACACTTGTGCAGGGAGAAGTTCTTGCTTCTTGTTACTAGTTTCAGCATAATCCCCTCTATGGGGGCATAGGGGGGCCCAATGGGTTGTAGGGATATAAGAATAAAGAATGGTATAAAAGGCTTTTTTGAGGTCTGAGCTTTAACGCTTTCTGCTTGGATGGCTGCTTTCAGGCCCACCAGGACCTGGGGCCTTAATTAAAAATGTTCTTAAATCTCCTATAAAGGTTGTGTCCTTTATCAGGGGAGCTGTACCTCCTCTGATTAACTCCCGCAAGGAGCTCTTTGTCTTTTCTAGTAAAACTATTTTGAGGGGGGCTTGGCGGGGCTGAACTTTTATTCATTTATTGGGCAACCAGCTATAACTTGGCTCGGTAGGGGTTTTGCCTCTACTCGGAGATCTTCCCACTCTTTTGCCACAGAGACGGGTTAGTCCATTGTTGACTGTCTCGGAGTAGCTCGTCAAGTTTCGGGGGTGCAAACTAGAGGGCTCTTTGCTTGCGTTTACTGGCTGAATCATGATGCAAAAGGTACGAGGGTTGGTCTCTGCTTTTTTGTGCTTAGATGGGTTGTTTCATTTCTTTTTCAGCTTTCCCTTGCGGTACTTAATCTATGGCTTCGTGTATCCTTTTTCATCTCCTGTACTGGGGAGGTCAAATGATTTGGTTTTGGGGTTGAGGTTTTTGAGAGGTAAAATATATTAATAATTTTATCAAAAATGTTGAGCTAGCTTTATTGCTTAGGACGACCCAACTTGCATGGGTGTAAACTCAGTGTAAGAGAGTTGCCTAACTATCTCGGCCACGCCCTAGTAATCCCAAGTGCACCTTCCGGTACACTTACCATGTTACGACTTGCCTCCCCTGTACTTTGCGGTACGGTGTTATTTACTAAAGAATGCGGTAGTTGGGGAGAGTGACGGGCGGTGTGTGCGCGTCTCAGAGCCGGCTTCAAGGGAGCACTCTATTCTCCCCTTACTGCTAAATCCACCTTCGAGTAACCGTTTCAGGTGACTTTCCGTGAATAGCCTGGTGCAGGCAATGTAGCCCATTTCTTCCCACTTCGTGTGCTACACCTCGACCTGACGTTCTGGAGTTTCTCCATTTTGCTTACTATTCCTTCACAGGGTAAGCTGGCGACGGTGGTATATAGGCGGAAAGGGCAAGGAGTGGTGAGGTTGAACGGGGGTTATCGGTTCTAGAACAGGCTCCTCTAGGGGGGTCTGAGACACCGCCAAGTCCTTTGGGTTTTAAGCTAATGCTTGTAGTTCCCTGGCGGATATCTGTTGTATTAAGATATCTAAGTTTATGGCTAGGCATAGTGGGGTATCTAATCCCAGTTTGTGCCCTAGCTGTCGTGGGTTCTGGTGGATAATGATAAAGTCACTTTCGTAAAAGAAATTAGGATCCCTGAATGCGTATAACAGTTAGAGGGGGTTTCGACTTTAGTGTGGGGTTCCCATAACCACTCTTTACGCCGTATTTATCAATTAGGGCCTCTCGTATAACCGCGGTGGCTGGCACGAGTTTTACCGGCCCTTTTATCCCTAACTAAGTCAAGTTTTCACTTATGGCTTAATGTTTGTCACTGCTGAGTTCCCTTGGGGGTGTGGCTGAGCAAGGCGTCTTGGGCTAAGGGTTTGTGCCTGATGCCTGCTCCCTATTTCCGGGCGGGAAGTTGGGGGCATCCTCACGGGACTGCGGAGACTTGCATGTGTAATTTGGGAAAAAACTGATAGTAAGGCCAGGACCAAACCTTTGTGCCCATGGAACTTTTTAGGGATCATCTTAGCATCTTCAGTGCTATGCTTTAATTTAAGCTACATGAGC